ATTCTATTTGTACTCTATCTTTGTTATTCCCATCCTTTAACTCTTTGAGACGATACCTTTGTTTAGGTATTTCAACCAACAAACAACCACCTAATTAAACCCTTCAATTATGTATTTGAAACATGTTAGGAAATATTAACATTATTTTTGAACGAGAAGAGACACAGTATAAACAAATAAAAAAGGAGAGATCTAATTCTTATTTATTTTACATAAAATATACTCTTTCGATAATTTTGATCTACTCTTTAATTTTCTATATTCTTTGGATAATTTTTTTTTCAGCGATAAAACAAAGAAATATCTTTCCAGATACCTAGATGGATAAGTATATATAATATACTGATCTATATTATATATAATATACTGATCTATATTATTAATGAAGTGGATTCATATCAATTAATTTGTATGAATAGATCAATTAATCATGTGCCAGGAACCAGATTTGAACTGGTGACACGAGGATTTTCAGTCCTCTGCTCTACCAGCTGAGCTATCCCGACCATTCCTTACGCATCATCCTCATTTTACTAGATGACTTGGTTCTATGTCAATTAAAAAGACGAAAAGGTATTACAAAGTCTTATCCAATCCCCCGAATTTCTTTGATTTTCAAAAGTTTTAATACGAGTAATGATATTATTGATTGTCAAGGATAAGAAGTTAAACGGTACTTTTTGGGGATAGAGGGACTTGAACCCTCACGATTTCTAAAGTCGACGGATTTTCCTCTTACTATAAATTTCATTGTTGTCAGTATTGACATGTAGAATGGGACTCTATCTTTATTCTCGTCCGATTAATCCGCTCTTCAAAAGATTTCTCAGACCTTGGAGTAAATGATTTAATCAATGAATATTCGATTCTTTTTTCATATAAAAAAATATGAGATTCGCGTCGTCATTAATCATTTGAGATAGTATTCAGTACGTATGTATATAGGTTTATCCTTCATCTTTTCCCTTTCTGGAGTTTCGATAAAAGAATTCCTTTACCAACGCAACATGCTCAACTCCATTTGTTAGAACAGCTTCCATTGAGTCTCTGCACCTATCCTTTTTTTATCTCTGCACCTATCCTTTTTTTATTCTGAATCTTTGTTGTTTTGTTGGTTTTCATAAAATAGGATTTGGCTCAGGATTACCCATTTTTTTTTGAATTCCAGGGTTTCTCTGAATTTGAAAGTTGTCACTTAGTAGGTTTCCATACCAAGGCTCAATCCAATTAAGTCCGTAGCGTCTACCAATTTCGCCATATCCCCCACTTTTTCTATTTATGCTGAAATTGTTTAATTCATTATATTATATACTGATTTGATTTCTATATAAACTATAGAAATCGTAGAACTATATTGATTCATTATATTATATACTGATTTGATTTCTATATAAACTATAGAAATCGTAGAACTATATTGATCCAATCAGATCAGAAATGATTCTAGCATTTCTGTATCCGCAATTCAATATAGATGGATAGGATCTATACCACATAACATATATATGCCTCTCTTACTCTCATTTTTCTCATGCAATTTTGAATACTCAAACGGTCGATTCTTTTTTTTTCATCTTTAGCTTCTACTTCCAACTTTCTGTTCGGAATGACAACAGAGGAATGTCTCATTCAGTATGGTCGAGATTTCATTTATCTGTATCTTTCATTTCTTTTTGATTCTTATCCTTTCCTTAGCATGGGCTTTCAATAAGATAATTCAAAAAAAAAATCGAAATTTCATATTGATTAAATTATATGTGTATTTTATACATAACATATTAATTAGTTATAACAGGTATAACGAATCATTTATTTCATTAATTTCGAAATAAATGAGAATTCCATTTTGTTTTCGAATTAGTCGAACTCGACTTTCTATAGAATTCTAATCTATAAAATCAAATGTATAGTTTCTAGAATGTAGAATAAGATTCTACTCTGATTCGGAAATTCTATATAGTTTCTAGAATGTAGAATAAGATTCTACTCTGATTCGGAAATTCTATATTCCTTTAATTACTAAATTCGATTTAGTTCGATTATACTTATCAAATTGAGTCTAGGTGATAGAAAAGTAAATTATGGAATAAACTATTATAAATATAAAAAAAAGATTAGTGATAAAATGAAAAGTAATAGACTTGAGTTAGTAAAAAAATGTCAAATAAATGTTATTTGAATTCAAAAATGCAATGAAAAAGAAAATCTTACTAATGAAGATTAAGATATTAATTATTGATAAACAGATAATTTATAAATAGATCAAAATTATATACCACTCTATAAGTATATATCACTATATTAATAGTTATGCTTTATAATAATTAAACTTATTTGATTGAATTTATTTGAAATTCGACTTTTCTATATTCAATTCATAGAAATCCATAGCTATTATTAATAATAGTTAATATTAATTAAGATTAATAGAAAAGATCTCAGGAGTTTAATAAATTCCTATGCATGTACAATGCTATTTCAGCCCGCTTAGCTCAGAGGT